TTCGTAGGCGTTTGCCCCCGATTCAATCGGGGGATCGAATTGATTATAGAAACATGAGTTTAATTAGTCGATTTATTAGTGAACAAGGAAAAATATTATCAAGACGTGTGAATAGATTGACCTTGAAACAACAACGATTAATTACTCTTGCTATAAAACAAGCTCGTATTTTATCTTTGTTACCTTTTCTCAATAATGAAAAACAATTTGAAAGAACCGAGTCGACCGCTAGAACTACTGGTTTTAAAGCCCGAAATAAATAGGCTTACTTTTTCTTCACTTGAATCATAATTACAAGAATCTAGATTTGAGTGAATCTAGATTTGAGTATCGTGTCGTAAGAAAAAAACGAATCGGAAAAAAAGAAATCTGTTTTTATTGAATTGAACGTGTTCATTCATTTTGACTACTTTAGCATATTTTCTCATACTAATTTCTACTCTACCTTCCCGGAGTTCATTCTCCGGGTAACTCAATTTAAATTATTCTGTTGGATTCTTTCCAATCTACTTCCTTTATGATTTATGATTTCGTTCGAAATCATATAAAGACAATTCCTATTTAATATAGCTATTTGTGCAAGTATTTTACGGTTAAGAAGCAACTGTCTCTTGTACAGATCGTGTATTAATCTACTATAACTATAGGATACTCCCCTTTCGCGAATTACTGCGTTTATCCTAGTGATCCACAAACGACGAAAATCTCTCTTTTTCCTATCCCTATCCCGATGAGCTGAAACTAAAGCTCTTATTTTCTGTTGAGTAATAGTTCTAGTAAGCCTTGAATGAGCCGCTCGAAAGCTTGATGCAAATAAACGAATTTTTGTTCTACGTCTCCGAGCTATATATCCCCGTTTAATTCTGGTCATTGAATAAATGAAACTTTGACGAATAACTAATTGATTGCCTTTCTTTCAGTTATTCTTTTCCCCTTCCTAGTCTATTAATAACAAAACGGATTTTTCCAATGTATAAAATCAAAATTCCAATGGCTTTGGCTACTCTAACCTTCCCGACCACGATTTTTTATTTTTTTTAGGTATTTCACTGCGAAATAAGACAGAAATAAGAAATTGTATTTTCCTAGGTATCAAAAATATAGTAAATAAAAGAAATAAAAAAAGAAATAGTGGGTTCCTTCGTTTCTATGGTTACTTCTTAAACGGTGAGGTCTTCTCTATACACCGGAGCCTTTACTTTATACTTTAATTTAATAATACTTTAATTTAATATTAATATTTAATCAACTAAATATTTAATCAACTAATCGATGTTATTGGGAACTTGTATAGTTCACACGCTTTGGCTCTACCCATGAATTATCCAGTAATAGGTCTTTCACAATCAGATCTACCTATACAGTAACGGTATTTAATTAGGAAAGTTTGCTGGGTAGCTGACCCTCTTAGTCCGTTCTTGCTAGATTGGGGGCCTACCTAATCTTTATGTTTTATGCTTTTTAAATAAGATTTCCTCCGCTTAATGGATAACCATTTGTTACCAATGGAGAATTTCTTATCATCTTAAATTCAGTTGATTGGATTTACACCAACGGAAACCATAAACTTCATACACAATAGGGGGATATGGTAGAGTTTTTTTTTTGAATAATGGATGGAGTTCCTTTTTCCATCCTATCCCATTCACCGGTACTGATCATTGATACTGTAAAAGTCGTTTTCTTGCTTTTGTGCCAGCTCATGATCTAAACGAGTCGCACATACACCCTAGTACATGTTCCTCGACGCTGAGGGCACCCCCGAAGAGCGGGGGATTTTGTGACATTTCTGATTGGCTGTCTTGTATTTCTAATAAGTTGTTTAATAGTTGGCATGTTGAATCGTATACATAATATGATAGGTTGGTTTAGATTGATCCTAACCAAATGATGGTGAATTACTTCTATTTAATTGAATATTCAATTCGAAGATAAAATCGCAAATCACAACAGCTTTGCGTAATTTGCGTACATTTTATTTGCCTTTTTTCTTCCGTCAACCGCTACATAATCAACAATTCCATAATTTAGGGCTTCTGTTGCTGACATAAAAACATCTCTTTCCATATCTTCGGATATAACCCAGAAGGGTTTGCCCGTTTTTTTTTCATAAATCCTTGCGAGGATTCCACGCAGTTTCAGCATTTCTCCCGCTTCCACGACAAATTCGCCTACTTGTGCCATATAAAAACCACTAAAAGGTTCATGCATCATTACCCTGATGATATAACAAAATAAAAGCTTCTCCTATCTCGTATGATAAAGCAAAGAGAAAAGAAAGATAAAGACTAGAAAAAAGATAGAATTGAACAACCGTACAGGCATCTTTTGTGCATACGGCTCTACAAGAAAATTGACCCCTCTCCTTTCTATTGAAGAAAGAGAAAAATAGAATCTATCAGACTCAGATGGGTAAATAATCAAATTGCCATCCTTCCTTTCGGAGTAGTTCAAAAATACTATGATGGCTCCGTTGCTTTATATGTTTATTTTTTCTTTTTTTTTTTTGTCTGTGATTCAGCAATCCCAAAGTTTCTTTTTAATCCGATCAAATAAGGAAAAAATATTTTTTTTTCGTACTCTTTCATAACATAAATATTGTTAAGAACTCTCCGGCATGAAAACAAAAAAGTTTGTGACGCTGAACTGAACTCCCGATAGATAAGAGAAAATCGGAAGTACCCCTTATCTCATACTACTCTCTCGATACAGAATCTAATGTTTTGAAAAAAAAAACAATACAAAAATTTCTCATATCGAATTCGAAGTGCCATGCTATTATTACTTAGTATTCATATGGCGAAGGCATAGTCTTCTTTTTTCTCTCAAATAAAAACCTCATTGGCGCCAAGCGCGAGGGAATGCTATACGTTTGTTAACTTCTCCTCCGACCAGGACAACAGATGACATTGAAGCGGCTAATCCTATGCATACTGTATGGATATCTGGTCGCACATATTGCATAGTATCATAAAGGGCGAGCCCAGGTACTACCCAGCCCCCAGGAGAGTTTATAAACATATACAGCTCTTTGTCCTCATCCTCCATACTGAGATATATCAGAAGACAAATAAGTTGATTTCCAAGACCAGTACCAATCCCTTGGCCTAAAAAAAGTAATCTTTCTCGATAAAGTCGGTTGATTAGGGTAAAATTGTATCCCTTAGGAACCGTACATGCGCCTTTTGATGCATACGGTTCAAAAAAATTGTGAATCAATGTATAGATTCCAGTCCTCTTTCCTTTTTTCTAGAAAGGTTCTTTCTTATTTCTAACGAAAGGGCTTTTCTTCGATTTTTCAATAAAGACGGGTTTTTACTCCTTTTTTAGATTTTCCATTATAAAATTCGAAGTTATAGGAAAGGGTCATTAAACTTATCGAATTAACTTCTCATTGATGTATTCTTTCATCGAGATTTAATCCAAACCGCGATGATATTTTCTTGTTCCTGAATGGGCCTTTTTCATCTTTTTAGGTTTATGCTCTACTCCGGGTAAAGATCCGCCCGATTTGGATTTGTACATATAGGACAAATGCTCCCATTACCATTTTTTTTTGTATTTCTTTCTTTTTTCAATTCATTTTATACAAGTATTTATTAGAGTTGAGATAACTTTGCTTGACAATTAGGATCTCTTTACAAAGAAAAATATGAATAGCAATCATAGATATCTTACCAATCCAATTGGGTTTTTTCTAAACAGAGCCTGGATACTTCATTTTTTTAGTCCAACCAAGTCAACCATAAATTATTCTAATTGAATTATTCTAATTGATAATAGTAATATGAATCCCCTTAAAAATGGATCTAATTGCACTTCACGCTCCAAATTTTGGATGATTCAATTTATCTTTCTTGGGCGAAACGGGGGATATCTCGATCGGGGGAGAGAACGGGGAAATACCATATGACCCAATATATCTGACAAGTCGCACTATATGTCAGTCCAAAGTCGACGTCGAATTCCACGCCTCTTTATTTTAACTTTTGGAATACCAATAGGCATTAAATGAAAGAAAGAATTAAATACTATATTTCACTTTGAGGTGGAAACGTAACAATTTTTTTATTGTCTTTATAATATTCATATTGGTTTTTTTCGTATTTATTTTATCCATAGATTCTAAAAATTCATAAAGAAAGACAGAATGAATAAACTCAAATTATTAGGAATAGGTCTTTCTAATGATAAATAAGTATGTATGGACTCATTCGCTCATAGAAAATGGGATCAACTCCCCCATTGCGTATTGGTACTTATCGAGTATAGAATAAATCTGCTTCTCTTTGTTCCTACGAACAGAATTGTTCCATTATTACCAACAGAATAGAAACCCTTGTTCGGAAATAATCGACTCAACAAGAGTGGTCCATAGGATAGTCATATTATAGTCTTTTCCAATGCAATAAAGTTATGTAGTGTCCATTTATCTTTGATATATATAAGGGGTATTTCCATGGGTTTGCCTTGGTATCGTGTTCATACCGTTGTATTGAATGATCCCGGTCGGTTGCTTTCTGTTCATATAATGCATACAGCTCTGGTTGCTGGTTGGGCCGGTTCGATGGCTCTGTATGAATTAGCAGTTTTTGATCCTTCTGATCCTGTTCTTGATCCAATGTGGAGACAGGGTATGTTCGTTATACCCTTCATGACTCGTTTAGGAATAACCAATTCATGGGGCGGTTGGAGTATCACAGGGGGGACTGTAACGAATCCAGGTATTTGGAGTTACGAAGGGGTAGCGGGAGCACATATTGTGTTTTCTGGCTTATGCTTTTTGGCAGCTATCTGGCATTGGGTGTATTGGGATCTAGAAATATTTTGTGATGAACGTACAGGAAAACCCTCTTTGGATTTGCCAAAGATCTTTGGGATTCATTTATTTCTCTCAGGGGTAGCTTGCTTTGGTTTTGGTGCATTTCATGTAACAGGCTTGTATGGTCCCGGAATATGGGTGTCCGATCCTTATGGACTAACGGGAAAAGTACAACCTG